ATTTGTACGTGTATGATATATCCCACAAGACTTGTATATAATAAGAAAAGAAATTATAGTTTGTAAAAGCGTCGGATGAATGAAAAAAGATAATGCATTTTTGAATAACTAAAAAAAGGGTAAGGTGTCAAACGGACTTTTTTGGGGAGTAGGGTTGGGGATAGAGGGACTTGAACCCTCACGATTTTAAAAGTCAACGGATTTTCATCTTACTATAAATTTCATTGTTGTCAGTATTGACATGTAGAATGGGACTCTATCTTTATTCTCGTCCGATTATTCCACCAAGGATCTATCAGACTATGAAGTGAATCATTTGATCAACACAAGGTAGTGAACTCCATTTGTTAGAACAGCTTCCATTGAGTCTCTGCACCTATCCCTTTTTTCTCGTTTTCTAAACTCTGGTTTGTTCGCGTAACCCAGGATTTGGCTCAGGATTGCCCAGTGTTAATTCCAGGGTTTCTCTGAATTTGAAAGTTATCACTTAGTAGGTTTCCATACCAAGGCTCAATCCAATTAAGTCCGTAGCGTCTACCAATTCCGCCATATCCCCTTTTTTGCTTTGAGACTTTGAGATTAGGATCTCATTATGATGTCTTTCCGCTTTTTCTTATGCCGAAACCTTGGAATTTATTACATATAGATACTTATTTTATTTCTTTGGTATCTTCTGTCATTTTTTTTAGCCCCATCCATATTGATTTAGTCTAATCAACAAAGATTCTATCATTTTTGTATTTGCAATTCAATATGGTTATATATTACAGAACATATATATGTTCTTCCTTTTCTCATCTTTGTCTTAAATTTGAAGAAATAGTCGAACGGTCGATTCGTTTTTTTTACTTCCATGAAAAGAAATTTATGATCATTATTGAAACTTAGAATTCTACAATGTGCAATGGAAAAAGATTATAAGTCTACTTCGTAGATTTGAAATTCGAATAATTCTAAAAAAAAAAAATAAAAAGACAAAAAGTATAAAATAATAATAATAGCCTGAGGTTAGAACAAAAAAACACGAATTTCAAATCAGATATCATTTAACTAAAAAAAAAGCTTTCCGGTCTAATTCAAATTTTCTTATTTAGAAACTCATGAAAGCAAAATTAAAAGATATATTGCTCTATTCTATTAATTAATTAAGGTTATGTTTTATTTATTTAATGATAGTCACTATTTTATTTGAGCTATATTCTGTTCTAGAATAGATAGAATATGATGAATTCTAAATAAATAAGGAAAAATATGAATAGAATAGTTAATTGATATGATCTAGTAGTTTAGTGAATTTGTATGCACTATTTTATTTGAGCCCGCTTAGCTCAGAGGTTAGAGCATCGCATTTGTAATGCGATGGTCATCGGTTCGATTCCGATAGCCGGCTTTTCCATAGTTTTTCGTTTTTTTACATTATTTTTAATGTACTTTCAAAATCAAAGAAGATTGAAAAGACTTCTTTCACCTTTTTCCAAGAGTTACCAGGCCATTTATATTATGTCATATAAACTTCCATATAGGAATATATATTGGGTAAAAGGGTTAGATCTTTGCAAAATAAATAAAGAAAATAAAGGAAAATTTTTGTAATTTATTGATTTATATATATTGTATATACAATAAAAAAAATCTGTATATTGAGAGAATATATCTTCTGACTCTTTGTATTCCAATAGTTTGTTGGAGTGGATTTTACGTCATTTATCATTATCATTTAGTTCAGTTTTAACTTTGTTTAGTTTTGTACAATTTCAATAAAAAAAGGAGTCTTTATGTCACGTTACCGAGGGCCTCGTTTTAAAAAAATACGCCGTCTGGGGGCTTTACCGGGACTAACTAGTAAAAGGCCTAAGGCAGGAAGCGATCTTAGAAACCAATCACGCTCCGGAAAAAAATCTCAATATCGTATTCGTTTAGAAGAAAAACAAAAATTGCGTTTTCATTATGGTCTTACAGAACGCCAATTACTTAAATATGTTCGTATCGCCGGAAAAGCCAAGGGGTCAACGGGTCAAGTTTTATTACAATTACTTGAAATGCGTTTGGATAACATCCTTTTTCGGTTGGGTATGGCTTTGACTATTCCTCAAGCGCGCCAATTAGTTAACCATGGGCATATTTTAGTTAATGGTTGTATAGTTGATATCCCAAGTTATCGCTGCAAACCCCGAGATATTATTACAGTGAAGGATGAACAAACCTCTAGAACTTTGGTTCAAAATCTTCTTGAGTCATCTGCCCCCGAGGAATTGCCAAACCATCTGACTCTTCACACATTCCAATATGAAGGGTTAGTCAATCAAATAATAGATAGGAAATGCGTCGGTTTGAAAATAAATGAATTGCTTGTCGTAGAATATTACTCTCGACAGACTTAAAAAACCTAAGTTAAGTAAAAAAAATAACTAAAAACAAGAGTTCGGACAACTCCCCTTTACCCTCTTTTTTGATTAAAAATAAAAAGGCACAAGGTAGGGGATTTTGTCGAGGAATCTTTTTCCTATTCATGTATCATAGATTGGTAGGGAGGTTTGGATCCCTTGTTTGCTCTTACCAGCATTTTCCATATCAAAGAAATTTAGATTTTATATCTATTCTTTTTTATTTGATTTGATACATTGTAGTCAATCACGTAAGATTGGTGATTTAGTTGAAAGTACGGAAAGAGAGGGATTCGAACCCTCGGTAAACAAAAGTCTACATAACAGTTCCAATGTTACGCCTTCAACCACTCGGCCATCTCTCCGACATCAGGATTATGACTGAGTACCTGGGTGAATAGCGAGTTATTCATCGTTTTTTAGATTATGGTTAATAGATACCTTTTTTGACCGGAAAATTTGGAAGTAGATAGAATCTTTTTTTATAAAAAAAAGAGTCCGCTTTTATGTTAGTTCGTACTATCAAATTCCTTTGCTTTGTGAGAAAATTTTCTCACAAAAGAAAAGGTAAAGGAAATAAAAAGAGTTATAGAATGGATTACTACCTATGCCAAGATCGCGTATAAATGGAAATTTTATTGATAAAACCTTTACAATTGTAGCCGATATCTTATTACGAGTCATTCCGACAACTTCCGGAGAAAAAGAGGCATTTACTTATTACAGAGATGGTGCGATTTGATTATCATTATTTGTTTTATTTTTCACCGATTTGGAATAGAAAAAAACGAGTATTGAAAAAAAATCGACGCTTTTGAAGGTGAAGTTTATAATATAAAAAAGCAATCCCTTCTGTCATGTATCCACGATTAATGCAGCCTTAGATGCTTCAATTGTGAATTCTAGTATTGAGCAAAAGGTTTTTACCTATGGTTCCCGTATTACAGATCAATCCTACTAGACTAATACAATATACGAATAGGAGGCACAGGGGAAGAAGCACTACGCCGAGAAATCAACAACACGAAAACTTTCTTCAAAATGATTCCTTTTCTTTCTTCTTCTTCTTTTGGATTGGGACTAATTAAAATGGTTGGAACAATAAACATCCATCTCGTCCGTACTTTGGATACCCGTATAACCATTGAAGACTTTTGAAGTGACTAATTCCTGGAAATTTAGGGGCGTTGAGAACAAAGAAATTTTTAGAGTTTCCTTTTTGATTTTTATCTAGTATGAACCCACTTGGTAGTAAGAAAGGATCTTTTACAAGAAGGTTGGCTAGGGATTTCTTGTAAAAACATTAGCCCCGCTTAGTTCATAATGACATCAAATTTTTCCATATATTTATTTTTTTCATTATGCACCTAAAGGAGGAGCCGTATGAGATGAAAATCTCACATACGGTTCTGAAACGGAGAATTCGTTAAAGCGAATGACGACCGTAACGGATGTCGGCTCAATCTGAAGGAAATTATGCGGAAGCATTACAGAATTATTATGAAGCTATGCGACTAGAAATTGACCCCTATGATCGAAGTTATATACTCTATAATATAGGCCTTATCCACACAAGTAATGGGGAACATACCAAAGCTTTAGAATATTATTTTCGGGCATTAGAACGAAACCCCTTTTTACCACAAGCTTTTAATAATATGGCTGTGATCTGTCATTACGTGCGACTATCTCCACTATAGAAAAAAAGAACGAACAGCTAGTCAATTAAATACTAGAAACAAAAAAAAAAGGCTTTCTACATAAGCATCGTCCAAAACGATTTTTTATCAGCTGTAGCAAATAAATAAACTTCATGGATCGAAATATGAAGTGAAGACTAGATATGCCTAAATACTTTCTTTCTATGGATAAAAAAAAAAAGATTTAATTGATAGAGGAAGCACCGTAAAGATCAATTGGAAAGGTTTTGGACCGATACAACAAGAGCTGTTTATTTATATCATAATATGAGATAAATCTTAGGAATCTACTTATGTAATAGAGTGGATCCCCTAAGGTATTGAGCAGCGGTGTAGCATCAGATCCTAAAGACAGTAAGTCTTTTTCTTTTTTATGAAGTATGAAAAAAAGTCTTTTTCAAAGATTCTATATAAATTTTTATATGAAAGCGGGATAGTTACCTTTCAGAAAATATTAATATCTAATAACATAACAGTGGACATGCCTTTTTTTCTGAAGGTAGGAGAAAAGATAAAACTTATTATATTAATTAATATATTAATTAAAAATATATTAATTAAATCAAAATGAAAGTTTGAAACTCATGTAATTACTCTCTTTTGGTTAATCCAAGAAAAACCGAATGAATATCTATAAGAAATCTCATTCAATTAGACATTCAATTAGATATAAAGTTAAAGTAGGTTCAAGTTAAAAAACTGGTACACCAAAACAAAAGAGTTGGTTGTCGAGCCGTATGAGGTAGGAAACTCTCAAGTACGGTTCTCAGGGAGGGAATTGACCCGCCTATTCCGACCGTGGAGAACAGGCCATTCAACAAGGAGATTCTGAAATGGCGGAGGCTTGGTTCGCTCAAGCCGCCGAGTATTGGAAACAGGCTATAACGCTTACTCCTGGTAATTATATTGAAGCACA